TCAGAAAAGAAAAATTTCCTATCTTTTCTTTCATCTCGGGAGAAATACGATCGGAAGGAGCTAATTCAAACCCCTCCGGTAAAATAAGAACAGCCCCCACATTCAAACCCCCTTTCTTACCATTAGCAAGGACTTGTTTCACTTGCTTATCATAAGGAATTCGAACAACTGCTTCAAATATAGTATCGGGAAGTACTGCTTGTGGAACCTCAATATCCACGGGCTTATTAGCTAAATGACAATTGGCACATACAATACGCCCGGTCGCTTCTCGTGGATTTTCATAACCCTGCTGCGCAAAAATGGGATATGCACTTGAAACGGATGTCTGAGTTATGATATATATGATGAGCGATACGGAAATAGATCGAGTAATATGTTCCTTTATCCAAGAAAAAGTATTTCTAGTTTGCATAGTCTAATCATTGGTCTGAAAATTTCTACAATAAATTGGGTAGGTCGCTAGTATAGTTTCCTATCCACGATTCTGCTATTTATTGGAATCATTTTACTGGAATACTATACTATAAAAATAGTATGAAAACCCCCCGGATAGAATGTTTTTAATACTTATGTAGAACTACAAAGTAAGAAACGTTCTAATTGGATTAATATTGGTGGATCATTTATCAATCATTCATTGAATGATAAATAACTACAAGTGACGGAGATACACGATTTAAATAACGAAAAATCCAATATTTAAAAATAGTATCGAGAATAACCGGAAAAGTGGAAACAAGACTAGATATAATTTGATCATTATGACCAAATCCAAAATCTTTGTATACAGAACCAATCATTAGTTCCCAGCCGTGGGGTGAATGAAATCCGATACATAAATCGGTTAATAAAAGAATTGAAAAAGCTTTTACTGTATCACTTAAGTTATATAGGAATTCCTGAGTCCAAGAATTAAGAATAACAAGTTCTTCATTACCTAAAATAGAAAAACCACTTAAAATAACAAAACAGATTATATTTGTCGAGAAGTGTAAAATTGTATGGATACGATCCTCGTTGTGTATCTTGATTAATTGGATCGTTTCTTTGTGGATTCCTATAAGAAGCTTTTGTAGATATGTCTCCGAGTATTCCTTGATCATTTCTTCCAAGAAGAGGATTTCTTCTAATTCTATGAACTTTTCTAGAATACTTTTTTCTTGAATATCATTCAAAAAAATTTCGGATTGGCCGATATTCGCCCAATTAATAACCCAAGATTCCATATTTTTAGTAAATGAGAGAGAAATCCACCAGGGCAAAAATACTATAGATGCAAGATACAAAAGAGGAGTGAATGCTTTCTTTTTTGCCATTTTTCGCCTGTTAATTTTTAATTAACCCACTCCATTTGTCGGACTTTATGTAATCGAATATTTCTTTCAAACATGAGTTCTAGACAGGGCATCAAACCTATGAATCTATTTTATTTGTGATTTTGTTTTGAATCTAGAAAGAATACAGAAATAGACTAAGACTCCACTTCAAGTTCGACTGAAGAAATAATACAAAATAGTGTTGCTAGATACCTCAATTCATCAAATTCCAAACAAATGTCTCCTTTCGATGAATGGCCGAAAGAAGTACTTTGAAGAAATGAATATTATTGAGATTTTGAGACGAAAGAACCCCTTATTCTATCAAAATATCCAGTATTTCGAAAAAAAAAATTCCAACGATTCCCCATAGTCAAGAATAGAATAATTGAGAAAAAGATATTGTGATGGTCAAAAAAATAAGCGGCAAAACAAGTAAAAAGGTCGATTGACAAAGAAAATAATTTACAAGATATGGTTTATCTGCATCTAAAGTATCATTTAGTTATAGAAAAACTAAAAGGATTCTTGCGTTTTTTCCCTCCTGCCGAGAAAGCATTCGTTCTTCCGCCCAGTTCCTTTTCTCAAAATCAAAATACTTCAATTGGTACGCGCAAGAAATAGGCCAATTCCGCGGCTTTTTGTTCAATTTCTCGTGGAGTTAAATTCTCATCAGTACGGGTCAACGGAATAGCCCCCCGGCCTCTGATATCCATATAAAGGACACGACGGGCATAAATACCCTCTTTAACTTCTATTCGAACGGATTGAATATCTTTTATAAGGAATCGGAGGAATATGCGACGATTTTTTCCAGGAAATCCCCAACGAAAAATACACACTATTCCTTCCTTTCTATCGAATCGATCATAACCACTACCTACATTCCAGGAAATTGTGCACCACAAATAGGAACTAATAAAGAGACCCGCGATTCCGTAGAAAGACATCACGATTCCCTGTGGAAAAAAAAGGATTTGCTGAGACGGAACAAAAGATATCAAATTTCTACCAAGAAAACTGGAAGTTCCAACCAACAAGAATCCTAATGAACCTAAAAAAATGATAAGGGCCCAACAAAAATTACTTAGTTTTCGAGACCCCGTTATAAGTTCTATCCATGTATCTTCTGATCGCCAACTCATACTTGATCCGATTGCATTTTATTGAAATTGAGAGAATACCCCAAATGATTTTGACTTTACTTTTTTTGTTTCCGAATGAACTTTCATCAACTAGCACTAGTTTGATGTGAACTAGCACTAGTTTAATGGGAACTTTTAGGAGTAATTCATCAAATTGTTTAGATCTAAAATAATAACATACCCCTCATATGATCCCAATATACATATTGATATATATATAGATCCACCAACTTTACATTTTAGGCATCCAGCGATCCTGATCTATTTGAAACTGGCTAGAATTCAGTTATCTATAGATCATTTTCTGCAGACATAAGAGCTTTTTCCTTTATGTTCGGCGGAAATCACATGTTCTACTATATTTTCTTTTCCGAAATAAATATCTGTGTTATGCTACAAGTCTAAGTTAAAAAAAAAAAAAAGAATGAGACTGGGTCCCCTCGGATCTAAACAATCTTGTTTTTTTGAACATAAAGAAATAAAGAACCCATTGCAATTGCCGGAAATACTAGGCCTACTAAAGGCACAAAAATAGAGGGAAAATTGAAAGTTGTCATAAAATGGGGTACCTCGATTTATTATTTGTACCTGTTCTTATTTTTTTTTAATATCATATTTTATATTTATACTAATTATAATTAATAATTGTAATTATTATGAATTCGTAGATTAGAGATATTAAGTATCTAAGTGAGTATATAGAATAAGTCCAAGGAATGTAGAACTAAATAAATGGACTTATTCATCTATCTATATGAAAGATACATATGATAATCCATTTTATTTTTCTTCGTTTCTTTGTGTTTTGTTCTTGTCTTTGAATTTCATTTTAATATTTAATAAAGAGTTTCTTACAAATTATTGAAAGATTCATTAGAATGCGACACAACCGGGATTTTTAGTGAAAACGGGATTTTCGGGAGATGGAGAAAGATATAAAACTATATATCTATTTTTTCTATAATTTGAATTTGATTATATACGTAAGATGAAATTCGTTTTATTTTCCTAATTTCACGAAAGGAAGAACTCACGTTTTTATCTTGTTGATAGAGACTTCTTAATTAGTAATCGGGAATCTAGGTAAAAAAAAAAAAGAGTTATACGCAACTTTTGATTTTGATTCTTTCTACAATTAGATCTTAGGTCGCCAAAGAAAACTCCCTTTTTAGTTACTTTGATTCCGATAAGCTAAGATTCGGATAAGCTAACTACTTTTTTTGTTTGCTACAAATAAAATAATTGAACTTAGTGCGCTCTACTTGATTGAATTGGAATTCAAAGGAAAGAAGGCGTGGAGCTTAAATAACTCACTCAGAACGCTTTTTAAAAGATTACGCGGTACGATTAGGTCGAATAAGCCCTTCTGGAATAAATATTCAGCCGCTTGTGAACCTTCGGGTACTGTTTTATTCAATGTTTGTTCAATTACTCTTTTACCCGCAAATGCAATGTAGGAATTTGGTTCGGCAATAATAATATCTCCCAACATACCAAAACTAGCTGTTACCCCACCAGTAGTAGGAGATGTAAGGATTGATACATACAATAACTTTTTATTTGATTGATAATCATATAAAGCAGACGATATTTTAGCCATTTGCATCAGGCTCAAACTCCCTTCTTGCATGCGCGCTCCCCCCGAAGCGCACACTATAATAAGAGGTAGAAATTGATTAGTAGCGTACTCAATCAAACGGGTGATTTTCTCCCCGACTACGGATCCCATACTACCCCCCATAAACTGAAAATCCATAACCCCAATTGCTACGGGAATACCATTTAGTTGACCTACGCCTGTTTGAACAGCCTCAGTTAATCCTGTCTTTCTTTGATAAGAATCAATACGATCTTTATAAGGCTCCTCCTCCGAATGAAATCCAATGGGATCCAGAGAGACCATGTCTTCATCCATAGGGTCCCAAGTACCGGGGTCGATCGAAATTTCGATTCTTTCTGAACTACCCATTTTCAAATGGTATCCACACTGTTCACAAATATTCATTTTTGATTTCAAAAATTTCTTATAATTTAATCCATAACAATTTTCGCATTGAACCCACAAATGCCTGTATTTTTGAGTTGCATCGAGATCACTAGGCCTTTCTCTTAGAGTTAAATCACTACTCTTCGCGCGGGTTCGTATACTGGACCCCCCACCTTCACTACTAGTTTTACGTTTATCAAAAACGCACCTAGAAATGTAACCGTCACTACTATCACTTACAATGGACGTATCAATACAGATTTGAGACTGAAGATAACTGTCAATGCAACTAGTAATGTGATTATTCCAACTAGATTGAGTATCGTAAATGGAACGATTGTATAAGGAATCTTCATTCGTAGATTCATTATTCATATAACTAGAATTGCGATAACTAGAAAAAGAACTTTCTAGTTCACTCAGAAAAGAATGATCGCTGTCAATCTCAAAAATTTGATTTTCTATATCAAAATAGATAGAATAACTGTCTCCATTACTATCCCTAACTAAAAAAGTATCATCAGAGATGAAATTCTGAATATCTTTCAT